TCATAATTTTGTCATCATCCAATTGCTCTCGAATTGGTCCCTTCAATACTTCGAGATATAATAATGTGACAAAAGGGTCGGATCCCATGACTCCAATTAGGGATTTGTTGGGTCCTTTAGGTACTATTGTGCCTAAAATAGTAAATCTTCGTTCATCTTACTATTTAAGAACTTATAATCAAGTCTTTTTAAAGAAATATTTTTTACTTGAAAATTTTCAACAGACTTTCCAAGTGCTTCAAGTACTTCCATTTCAATACTGTTTCCTAGATGAAAATAGTAGGATTTATAATCCCAATCCATGCAGTAACATCATTTGGAATTCATTCCATTTGAATTGGTGTTTTCTCCATCACGATTCTTGTGAAGAGGCATGGACAATAATTAGCCTTGGACAATTCCTTTGTGAAAATGCATGTCTATTGAAATATGGATTACGCATAAAAAAATCTGGTCAAATTTTCATTGTTCATGTTGACTCTTTAGTTATAAGATCATCTAAGCCCTATTTGGTCACTCCAGGAGCAACTGTCCATGGCCATTATGGAGAAATCTTTTCTGAAGGAGACACATTAATTACATTTATATATGAAAAATCGAGATCTGGTGACATAACGCAAGGTCTTCCAAAAGTGGAACAAATCTTAGAAGTTCGTTCAATTGATTCAATATCGATGAACCTCGAAAGAAGAGTTGAAGGTTGGGACGAACGTATTCGAAGGATTCTTGGGATCCCTTGGGGATTCTTGATTGGAGCTGAACTAACCATAGCCCAAAGTCGTATCTCTTTGGTTAATAAGATCCAAAAGGTTTATCGATCCCAAGGGGTACAGATCCATAATAGACATATAGAGATTATTGTACGTCAAGTAACATCAAGAGTTTTGGTTTCAGAAGATGGAATGTCTAATGTTTTTTTACCTGGGGAATTTATTGGATTGTTGCGAGCAGAGCGAGCAGGGCGCGCTTTGGACGATGCGATCTGTTATCGGGCAATCTTATTGGGAATAACGAAGTCATCTCTGAATACTCAAAGTTTCATATCCGAAGCGAGTTTTCAAGAAACTGCTCGAGTTTTAGCAAAAGCTGCTCTACGAGGTCGTATTGATTGGTTGAAAGGCCTGAAAGAGAACGTTGTTCTGGGGGGGATTATACCGGTTGGTACCGGATTCAACAAATTAGTACATCGTTCAAAGCAAGACAAAAACATTCATTTGAAAATTAAAAGGAAGGATCTATTCGAGTTGGAAATGAGAGATATTTTGTTATACCATAGAGAATTCTTTTGTTCTTGTGCCCCAAACACTTTCCATGAGACATCAGACCAATCATTTACGTAATGTAATTTACTAATTCTTAACAAGAGGTTCATTCTTTTTACTTTAACTCTCCGGTCCAATTATGGATTTCGTAATCAATGAAATAAAAAATAAAGAACGAAATTCATGGTTTGGGTCGTAGATCAATGGTCAATCCTGGTAGAAGGTTCCGTCGGAACAATTATTTATTTCATAGGGTACTGAATCTCTTTGAAAAAAAAAAAAAAGAAAAAGAGAAAGTGTGGGAAAATGGGAAGACGATATTGGAACATCAATTTGGAAGAAATGATGGAAGCAGGAGTTCATTTTGGTCATGGTACTAATAAATGGAATCCTAGAATGGCTCCTTACATCTCTGCAAAGCGTAAGGGTATTCATATTACAAATCTTACTATAACTGCTCGTTTTTTATCAGAAGCTTGCGATTTAGTTTTTGATGCAGCAAGTAGGGGAAAAAAATTCTTAATCGTTGGCACCAAAAAGAAAGCAGCGGATTTAGTAGCATCAGCAGCAATAAGGGCTCGATGTCATTATGTTAATAAAAAATGGCTTGGTGGTATGTTAACGAATTGGTATACTACAGAAACAAGACTTCAGAAGTTCAGGGACTTAAGAACAGAACAAAAGATGGGGAAATTCAATCGTCTCCCCAAAGGAGATGCAGCAATGTTGAAGAGAAATTTATCTACCTTGCAAGCATATCTGGGTGGGATCAAATATATGACGGGATTGCCCGATATTGTAATTATCGTTGATCAGCAAGAAGAATATACGGTTCTTCGAGAATGTTCCATTTTGGGTATTCCGACGATTTGTTTAATTGATACAAATTGTGACCCAGATCTTGCAGATATTTCTATTCCGGCCAACGATGATGCTATAGCTTCGATTCGATTGATTCTTACCAAATTAGTATCTGCAATTTGTGAGGGCCGTTCCAGTTATATAAAAAATGATTGATTATCTTATCATTAAGAAGAATAAAGAAGAAGATTAGTTTGTTTTTGGTGAACTCTCTTTGATTGTTACTATTTTGGTTTGCATCTTTTGGAGTTTGAACTATGTTTTGACTATCAAATAATATTGAAAAGAGAAAATGGTTGGTATTTTTTTTTATGTGATTTCTCAGTATCCGAAATATACGATTCAGAAAACTTAAATTCATGAATGAACATAGATGAATTGAGAAAGAAATGGTTGAATCAAAATAATTACTTTTTTGAAGTTCGATTTCTGTTAGAGGACAATATGAATGTTATACCATGTTCCATTAAAACACTCAAAGGGTTATATGATATATCAGGTGTAGAAGTAGGCCAACATTTATATTGGCAAATAGGAGGTTTAAAAATTCATGCCCAAGTACTTATCACTTCTTGGGTTGTAATTGCTATCTTATTAGGTTCAGTCATCATAGCTGTTCGGAATCCACAAACCATTCCGACCGACGGTCAGAATTTCTTCGAATATGTCCTTGAATTTATTCAAGACTTGAGCAAAACTCAGATTGGGGAGGAGTATGGTCCTTGGGTTCCTTTTATAGGAACGATGTTCCTATTTATTTTTGTTTCTAACTGGTCAGGCGCTCTTTTACCTTGGAAAATCATAAAGTTACCTCATGGAGAGTTAGCTGCGCCCACGAATGATATAAATACTACTGTTGCTTTAGCTTTACCCACGTCAGTGGCATATTTCTATGCGGGTCTTAGTAAAAAAGGATTGGGATATTTCGGGAAATACATTCAACCAACTCCAATACTTTTACCAATTAATATTCTAGAAGATTTCACCAAACCTCTATCTCTGAGTTTTCGACTTTTTGGGAATATATTGGCTGATGAATTAGTGGTTGTTGTTCTTGTTTCTTTAGCGCCTTCAGTAGTTCCTATACCTGTCATGTTTCTTGGATTATTTACAAGCGGTATTCAAGCTCTTATTTTTGCAACTTTGGCTGCGGCTTATATAGGTGAATCCATGGAGGGTCATCATTGACTAACTTTTGAAATAGTCTAGTCTTTTTTGAAGCTTATCCCAAATCAAGCAATGCGGGGGGTTCCATATAATCCACTGAGTTGTAGAATAAAATGCAAATAGCTACATTTATGTATATATCAAGAAAGAAAGAAGGGTTGGGGATCCTACTACATATATGTAATGCTTATGAGTATCAATCTTTGTGTATGTTTCGAATAATGGTTCCAGAATACGATTTAATAGAATAAAAAGTGCAGGTGATTTACGTTATGGAAGAATAAAAGTATATGCTATTTACTAGTTAGATAGTAATGACCCCTATTTCTTTTTTTCTAGTCCACTGCATTTATATGGATTCCCATATCAGTCCTTTTTCTATTTTGTCTGTGATTGTGAATTGAATGAAAGAGAAAGAATAGAATAGTTTATAAACAAGGAAATGCAATTACTAAAACTATATACATATCTATTTACATAAGGTCATAAGGTAGAAAGGAAAAACGATATCTCGAAGTAGTTCTGACAATTCAGTAATATTCTGAATTCCATTTGGAGCTTTTAGTTACTTCGACCTGAGAAGTAGAAAAAGAAGTAGATTAAGTACTAATTCATTGGTTGGTTGTATCATTAATCATTTCTTTTTTTGGTGCGAGGAACTTACCATGAATCCACTTATTTCTGCTGCTTCCGTTATTGCTGCTGGATTGGCTGTAGGGCTTGCTTCTATCGGACCTGGGGTTGGTCAAGGAACTGCTGCGGGCCAAGCCGTAGAAGGTATTGCGAGACAACCAGAAGCAGAGGGTAAAATACGAGGTACTTTATTGCTGAGTCTGGCTTTTATGGAAGCTTTAACCATTTATGGACTGGTCGTGGCATTAGCTCTTTTATTTGCAAATCCTTTTGTTTAATGTTTAAGTAGAATAAAAATGTAAAAAAAAAAAAAAAGAAGAATAAAAACATAACCATAACTAATAAATTTGAGAATTCTCAAATTCCATTAAGATTAAGAATAATAAGCGGAGTGATACAAAAAGAACTCTGTTCTTTGTTAGTCCTATCTATAAAGGGAGAGCATATGAAAAATAGAACCGATTCTTTTGTTTCCGTGGGGCACTGGCCATCCGCTGGGAGTTTCAAATTTAATACCGATATTTTAGCAACAAATCCAATAAATCTAAGCGTAGTGCTGGGTGTATTGATTTTTTTTGGAAAGGGAGTGTGTGCGAGTTGTGTATTTCAAGAATAGGTTGGATTTCACCGGCTGCACTTTCTTTATATTATTTTATTTTTTATAGCAGAAATAGGAACAAAGGGTGCACAATCTCGACGAATTACTTCGGAATTGGATTTCATTCAGAAATCATATGTAAGAACCATAGCATTTCGTAACTAATTGGTAAATGAACTTTGATTCTCTTCTCTATCAACCAATAATGTTGAGGTCTTTTACATGGTTAAAGATAAATTGTTTGAAGTCCAGGCACAGCATAACATGGTACTCTTTCTACCGCTACGTTAGTACCAAAAAGGTTTAAAAATGATAAAAAGAAAAAAGGAAGAATTGGGAATTTATCCGATGTAGAACACTCATATGGATAAAATTCTTTGAACCATTAACTGGAAAGATGGATCCCCTTTTTTTGTCCACTGCCGAATCGACGACCTATGTATTGTATTTGTATAAAAAAGATAATTTTTTGGATGAAA